TCCAGCCAAACATGCCAAGTGGAATTTCAATCTTATTTTCCATTTTTCTCGCCTGAGTACTTGTTGCCGCAGAGCTTGCATTGGACATTTGATCTATCAAATTTGGTGGCAAACTGCCAACAAAGGTCTGTTGGGTTTCTACTCAGTTGATTTGGCTGTCTTATTAGTTGCTGTCTTGAATTGGTTGGGAGACACAAAGGGGCTGCTCCAAAAGAGATGTTACAAACATGGTATCAGAGCCTTGATTCTGCCAGCCGTGGGTGTGGGAAGAGGTGTCCTTTAGATACATGCCAACTGTTTGACAAAAGGCGCTTTCAATATCAGTGAATTGGTGCTTCAGTATGGAATTTGGTCAAACCAGCGGTTAAACGGTTTTTGAAAAAGTGTCATAGAGTTTCAGCTAGATTGAGACTAAAAGAGCTGTTAGCTAAGCCTTCGATCTTCTTTGCTTCTCCTTCTCTGTATAGGATCGATAAGTCATATCCGTTTTCCTATTTTATCTTTTCGGCTGGTTTTCTAAACACATTTCCAAGGGTCCTTAGCATTCGTAATTCTTATCTAAGAAACTAGAAAGAGAGAGGTTAGTTAAATAAGCATAAAAATAAGAGTAAGGGGGCCCCGGGGGAGCATGGTTTGGCCATAGACGCGGGATTAGGATACCGCTATTTGACGAATCCTGTTTCCCAGCTCTCAGTCCTGTTCCCTTTCACGGAACACTTTATAGATAGGCTTTTTTCTCCGATTGCAGCTTACTATTATAATGAGTTATTCAAAATTCTCTCGACAGGTTTGAGAGCGCAGGGGGAGACCAGAGGTTTGGAACCCTGAGCCTAAGGCCTTCAATGGTGCTCGGAGTTCCAAGGAAGGCCTTAGGCCAACGTGTTCGATGTCTAACAGTTTTTCAGAGTGGCTCATATACCGGAAGCAGATAAAGTTAGCATTACTTCCATGTATCTTGTGGGTGATGAAAAAACTATGGTGGAAACCCAGAGTTGAGGATTCTTCACGCCAACCTATCACCGATTGGCCAGAGATGAAACAAGAGCTGAGAAAGATGGTTTTGCCGTGTAATGTCCAATGGCTAGCAAGAGACTGATTAAGGCGTTTTAGGCAAACAAACGGGTTCAGTTAGAGAGTAAGTATATGAAGAGCTTCCAATCTCTGATGCTCGAAGTGGGTAGTATAAGTGAGGAAGAAAAGCTTTACAACTTTATGCTGGATTTCAGTTGTAGGTTCAGAACGCACTGAGGAGGGAGAAAGTGAATAACCTCGCTTCAGCTATCACGGTAGCAGAGAGTTTAATGGACTTCAAAGGAAGTTCAGATGGGGCAGACAAGAACAAAAACTCTAAAGGCAAGAAGAAGTTCAGTGGGAAGAACGATCATGAAGCATCAACATCCAAAACAAATGTTGACAACAAGGGCAAAGGCAAAGCGCTGGATCCCGGGTGTTTCATTTGCGGCGGTCCCCAGTCCGAAGAGAGAGAAACTCAATGCCTTGATTGCTGAAGAAGACGAAGCGCCGGTTGAAGAAACCACTTCGAGGGTCAATCCACTTCAACTCTGGAATTCCATTAGACAAGAGAGTCGATCAGATACTAGGCTAATGTTCGTGAATGTAAAAGTCAATGGACAGGTTGTGAGGGAAATGGTTGACACCGGTGCTACTCATAACTTCCTTTCTGATCGGATCGTAGCGCGGCTAGGCCTACGGGTTGATAAGGGGAACAGCAAAATGAAGGCGGTGAACTATGAGGCGAAACCTATTGTTAGGGTAGCTAAGATAGTTCCGCTACAGATTGGCGAATGGTCTGGAAAGTTTTACTTGATGTTGGTGCCGTTGGATGACTTCCACTTTATATTGGGTTTGGAATTATTGTGGAAGACAAGAGTTTACGTTTCACCGCGTCGAGGTGGTATCCTGAAATGCGATAAAAGTCCGTGTTTTGTTCGAGGGTCATAAAACAGAAGAGGGTAAAGTTGGTTTCTGCGCTTCAGATTCGTGATAGTGCGCGAAAGTGGGCGGCTTGCCCCTAGACCATAGAATAGAGCCAACGGTGCTGCTTCGGACTAGGTAAGGTGTCGAACCTCATGTTTTCGATCTCAGTAGCTGAATCTTCTGGATTTGGTAAAAAAGAAACTAAACCCTCTGCCCTAGATTCAGCTAAAAAGCTAGCTCTCGCTTCATCTGATGCTTCATAAGTTTTAGATTTGAAAAAGCCCTCCTTCCTAAACAAGTCAAAAGACTCAGAATCGGGATCACGGTTGTTGGAACTCTTCCCCTCTTCAGCGTCTGTTTCGGCGGATGATTCGGATTCTGCGGATGCGGATTACTAAGCCGCGAGATCTCAGGATCTAGCTAGATAAGACTTATTACACCTTGGGGAAAGCCCATACGGTAAAACGAGACCAAGTCATAAGGAAAGAATTCTTGTTGCTTCAAAAAAGATCTGGCGAAGAGCACCAGTGAAGTGAGGCACGAAAGGCTTTAAAGAGCTCACGCGGATTATGCCTACCTTGGCTACTGGCGAAGATGGAGTCAATTTACTTAACCAAAGCCATACCTGAGTGACTTAGGAAGCGGCTTTGTCTTAGCTTTTCTACCTTCTGCCCGATCCTTTCATGGAGGAAGGGCTTCGTACCGTACTCGAGCTTTGGATCAATAAGTGCTAGCGCTAGCGCGCAATGGCTTAACTCTTTCCTAAAGTTTGCCCATCGTGGGACAAACACTCGGTTGCCTCTCGAAGATGAAGAAGAAAGTTCTGAAGCCGCGCTTGCCGCTGAGGAACACGATGATGGCAACTCATGGTTCTACGACATCAGAAACTACCTCAAGGATCGAAGCTTCCCATCCTATGCTACGTCCAAAGATAAGGAGATCATCAGGCGCATCGCTACGAGGTATGTAATCCTATCACACACACCTAATAATAAAAGATCTTTTATGATGATATTATCAATAATATAGTGACGGTATCAGTGGTGGTCGCGTGTGGTAGTCGTATGCTTGCGAAGAAGATTCTTCAAAAGCATACGGAGGCTTAGCACGCTAGGAGTGGGAGTCAAATCATTCCCTCTCCTCTCGGTCAAAGATTGATTGGCGAGCTCCAATTTTATACTATGAATATGAAAGGAATTTGCAAAATTCCTTTTTCCCACTAGGTTCAATCAAATCAATGAATCTTCCGGCAGGCAGGGTTTTTGCCCGAACGGAGTACTGTCTCTCTAGCTTGTAGTCAAGCAAGCAAGTTAGGCCTAAGGAACGGAATAACCAAGAAGGGAAAGGAAAGATCGGAGTACATTACTCTTATCTTTCCCTGGACGAGGCGAATCCTAGCATAACGTAATGAAAACTCACTGATGATTAAGAGATAAGATATAGGGCAGAAGAAGATCAGGCACGCAAACCAAGTCTTTCCAGTCGGGGAGTTAGAACTCTGAAGGGTCTCCTGTGACTTTCTCACCATTTGGTAGGCATGCCAACAAGATCTCATGAGAGCTTTGAATCAATCAGTAAGCTCACTCACAATCTACGGCTCAATTAGCACTAACAAAAAAAAAGGGAATTAGATCCATCTCAGGGAAAGGTAGTGATTGAGACGATCCAGCGGCGTGATTCTATGCTCGACTCAATTTGGTTAAATATTCACTAATTAAATCACTGTTCTTCCCCTTCAAAAAGCTTAGCTAAATGGCCTGCCTCACTTCGCGCGCAGGAATGGATCTTAGCTGTATCTCATAGGTAGCTTCTATAGAAAAAATACTCATCCCTTGGTGCGCATGATGGAATATTATCTTCGTCTAATCACCGAGGCCACATGGACTTTCTCTGGGATTGATTGATTCCCCTTAGGTGGATTGGTTGCTGCGCAGCTAACTACCGACCCCTCTTGTTCTGACCCCTTCTTTATAGGACTTGTTAGTAGCTCGAGGTCTGTCTCCTTGCACACCCCTCAAATCCCAATTTTTTGAGTGTTCCGCTAGTGTTCACCCGACCCCTTTCTCCCGGGCGCTCACACGGTAAGCGACCAGGGCCTCGTTCCCTAACTTCTAGCTAACCAAGCTTACACGATCCTTCTTTGTGCTTCCTGCGCTTCCGATTATGGAGCTGTACCTAGTTCCGGGCCAACGAATGAAACAACTGCCTCTCTCTCTCTCTTTTTCTCTGATTTCGTCCGTCGTTCTACGATATTTTCTCAGCAAGTCATACTAACCTGGCACACGGAGTTTTGATGGCTTGTCCCCTTTTTCTTTTTTAGAATTGTTCCAGTCTAAGGCCTACGCCTAAAAAGAAGAAGCAGGAGGAGAATTCTTTGCGCTTGAGCCCTTGACAAAAGATCTTCACCTTTGAGAGCTGCACTGGGGCCCCACCTCTGAGCCAATGCACTATGATCCGTGGCAACAACTATCTATCTTGGAAACACTGCCAGTTTCCTTGCCGAACATCTCTTTTCCTTATGAGAAAAGAAAATAAACTGATTCAATCATCAAGAAGTAGTCTTTCTATTAAACTCTAGTTCACCTTTTTTCTTTTGCTCCTATTCCATGATGAATTAAAGTAAGCTTTCTACCCCCTATATGTGTAAGCCCTTCCAAGGGGATACTCTCTCAGGGGCACACCTGGAGCCAGACCACCCGGTCTTTCTTTGTTCGAAGTCAGTGTTCTTACGGCAAAGCTGGAATCCCCGATCTTGATTTCCCGAGCTCTTGGTCCTCGGTCCTACTTCTGCGGTTAGGCAAGCTTGACTCTTAAGAGACTGACTTGGGCATAGAATCTCATTCCCACTAGATCCACTGAAGCTATATTGGCATATCTCTTCGAATTTTAACCTTCCCTACCGGTGAAAGCCCGCAAGCCTTTTTTAGTTAATGGACGGCTTCGAAAAGAGAATTGTTTGATCCCGCCCAGGGGCTAAAGCTCATCGGCCCATTTCCACTAATAGACAAGCCACAATTAGAAAGTTTTTAATTCTCCTATACCGGAGAAACTAATCAAAAATA